AACTTCCCCCATAATGATATCTATGCTACCTAGTATCGTCATAATATCAGCCAATTTCATTTTTTTAACTAACTGAGGAAGAATTTGCAAATTGATAAAACCCGGTGGGCGAATTTTCCATCTCCAAGGAAAAACACTTTGATCTCCTATCAAAAATATCCCCAATTCCCCTTTTGGGGCTTCGACTCTCACATAAAGTTCTTGTTTCGATAATTCAAAAGCAGGAGACGGCTTTTTACTAATGAATCGATATTCAAAATCATTCCATTCAGGATATTTTACCCTATTAAAGCGTCGGATTTCTAAATTCTCATAAGGACCCCCTGGAATTCCTTCTAAAGCTTGTTGAATAATTTTGATGGATTCCGCCATTTCACCCATTCGTATTAAATAACGAGCTAATGAATCTCCTTCTTTTTGCCATTGGACTTCCCAATCAAATTCGTCGTAACACTCATAATGATCAACTTTACGAAGATCCCATTGTATTCCGGAAGCTCGTAGCATTGGTCCGGATAAACCCCAATTTTTTGCTTCTTCTCCACCAATAATGCCCACCCCCTCAACGCGTTCTAAAAAAATAGGATTTCGCGTAATAAGTTTTTGGTATTCAGCAATCCCTGTTAAAAAATAATCACAAAAATCTAAACATTTCTCTATCCATCCATAAGGTAGATCGGCAGCTACTCCTCCGATACGAAAATAATTATGCATCATTCTCATACCGGTGGCAGCTTCGAATAAATCATATACTAATTCTCTTTCTCTGAAAATATAGAAGAAGGGGGTCTGCGCGCCAATATCCGCCATAAAAGGGCCGAGCCATAACAAATGAGAAGCTATACGACTTAACTCCAACATAATTACTCTGATATAACTAGCCCTCTTAGGTACTTGAATATTTCCCAATTGTTCTGGTCCATTTACAGTTATTGCTTCTGTGAACATAGTAGCTAAATAATCCCAACGTGTTACATAAGGCAGATATTGTATAATTGTTCGGTTTTCCGCAATTTTTTCCATTCCTCTGTGTAAATAACCCAATATTGGTTCACAGTCAATAACATCTTCACCGTCTAAAGTAACGATGAGTCGGAGAACACCATGCATTGATGGGTGGTGAGGGCCCATATTGACTATCATGAGGTCTTTTCTTGTAATTGGTACAGTCATAGGTTTTTCCCCGATTCATTTTTTCTATGAATTGCCGAAAACAAAAAGAAGTTCATCAAAATTCAAGATCTAATAAATCAAATAATTCAAAACGACTCTTCAAATTAACGTGTTTTTCTTTCTCGAATGTTCAATTGACGGATTAATTCTTTATAACGTACTCCATTTTTTTTTGACAAATAAGCCAGTAGTCGTTGACGTTTTCCAAGAATTTTTCGTAGACCTCTCTGAGATGAATAGTCTTTTTTGTGCAATTCCAAGTGTGAAGTAAGTCTTCGTATCTTATTGGTAAAACAAAATACTTGAAATTCAGTAGACCCCTTGTTTTCTTCGTTTTCTTCATGCGAAATAACAGATATGAATGAATTTTTTGTCATAAATTCTTAACCTTCCTTCCTTTTTTTATTTTTACCAAATATAATATGGAATTTTCCCGATCAGTAATAATAATGTCAGCTATTTTAATCTGGTATACACAATAATCCGAAATCCGAATTCCCTTATTCATTTAGTTTATCAAAGAAAATTAATAAAGAAAATTTTGTTGATTTATTTCTGCATATAATTGATACGTCATGGAATTAGTATCATGTATTGGAATTGAATGTAAGACAAGGCGCGTGTGCATCTATTTATCTACCAGATGATAAAGAATATAGAAGATATATGATAAAAGTATCATAAATGAATTTTCAATCGTGGATACATTTGTATTCTTAATATACTAAAACGACTGCCGTTATTAGTATCAAACCAATAACGATTCATACAAACTAAATCTTCTAATCGATAATTGGGCCAAAGAAAGAATTTTAATTTTATAAGTTTATTTTTATCTTGAGCAAGATCTTTGCTTTTATCCAAAAATTGACTACAGTTTTTGACTTGATTCCCATTGCAAAATACTGGGTTTTTATCCACACCATTATTATTCCTTGAATTGAAACAAATTAGAATTCTTAATTCTCTACGACGTCTAGGTGATAAAATATTTTCAGGAGCAAGGAAATCATAATAGTTTTTGCCCCTATTTTTCGTCATCTTTTGATGTCTTGGAACCAATCCCTCCAAATTCTTCTTAGCAACGTTTTCGTTATATCTTTTTTGATTATTTTGGTGTTTACTCTTATGAACCAATGAAATACTTATGGTTTGATACAGAATAAATTGTCCATCACTTTTTACAGACAGACGAACTGGTTCAATAATCAATATGCCCTTTTTCATCAATTCTGTAAGAGGTAAATCTTTCTGAATCGGCATTATATCCAGACTCATTTCTCTCCTTTCAATAGAGGATATAGTAATTTCTCTTGGATTTTTCAATCTAAGCAGGAGACAATATATTTTGATATTATTGATCAATTTTTGATTTAAAGAATCATCCCATCTCAATTGAAAAAGCAAATACCTTTTCAGGAAGAAATTGAGTTCCGCTTCTGTACTACTCTTGTATTGTTTTTTCTTTCTCCGTTTTTTCATATCTGATTCCATATAACTTTCTTCAATATCTTTTTGTTGGTTTGAGAGAACAGATTCAGAGTTCTCTTGGGCATCTAATTCAAGATCTCCTTGACCCACGAATTCTTTTTTGTCTTGATTTCGATTCTCTAATTCAAGAGATTTTTTTTCATTTGATGATAGAAAAGGATTCTTTTTTTTCTTTCTATTGATGTTTTTATTTTCATAAAAATTTTCACTTATATTCCAATTTGAAAGAAGGAAATTAATTGGTATAACCCACGGTTTCATTTTATATGCATTATAAAGTAAGACAAATTCTGGGAAGAACCAAAATTCCAGATTCGATATGGGACGGCTTAGTATTTCTTCGTTCATTCCCATCCAATCAAAAAAGTGTTTTTTTTTATAGGATCGGTTGATTTCTTGAGAAATTGTGTGATAAAAAAGACCTTTCTTATCAATTTTATCAACAATTTGATAATTCTTAGGTTGAGCTTTCATTTTTTTATTACAGCGAGTACTGATATCGATCCAAGCTCTAATGTCTACTTTCTTTCTAAGACAAAAATGGAGAATTTTCCAATCAAAAAATTTTCTACCTTTATTTTTCTCTATATCCATAATATTAGTTATTCCTAAATAATTAGTGATAGGGATCCTCCACCACATATCAATTAATTTGTCTTTATGTATATTGGAATTATAAGGATAAGAAAGTTCTTGGTTTTTATTTACGTGGAATGGGAACTCATAACTATACGAATCCTTTTTATCCTCATAATAAATAAATTTATATGCTAAAACATTATATCTATTGTTTTTTTTAAAATTATCCTTTTGATTTGATAATAACAAGAAATGGGTTTCAGAATTATTGGTATTTATGTAATTAATTAATTGTTCTTTTTCATATGAATTCCTTTTTATTTTGAAATTTTTATTTTCAATCCTACAATGTTCATTGACTCTATTTCGCCATTTTTGTGGTACTAATTGAGACCATTTTATTTGAGATAAATCGTATTGATAATTTTTTTTTAACCAGTTTTTCCATTGATTCATTGCAGAATTCGGAAGTTTCTTAGTCCTTAGTTCGTAATGAGTTATTCCTTGTGTTCCAAAATAATCTTTTATTTCCTTTTTAAGAAAGAAACACGTTTCACCGTATTGAAGTACAGATCTTAACTTAGACCTTAACTTATATAAGTTAAAAAAAGGGGCTTGTGATAATTTGTAAAATACATAGGCTTGTGACAAAAAAGAGAAATCAGAATGAATCTTCGAATTCCTATTAATATTACTACTAAATCGCAAAAGTGATTTTTTGATAATTGAAAGAAACTCAATTGTATTTTTATTTGTTGGATCAATCCTTTCTTGATTTGTCTCATTATTGTAAATGGATTTATCAATTAATTTTTTTGTTGATTCAAGAAAAAGTTGTGTATTAATTTTGGGAATATTTATATTTAAAATATATAGAAATAGATCTACACATATTTTTTCTCTAAAAAATTTTTTAAAATAATTTGATTTACGGATTAATCGAGCATTTCTTCTTTTTAATATCTGACCCATATTTTTGCGTGATTCTAATCTTTTAACATCATAACGTGTTTTGTTAGAGCTACTATTTTTTTCTATAGTTCGTAATCCCTTTTTCTTGTCTTTTGTAATTTTTTCTATTTGATTTCTGATTGTCCTTGTTCTATTAAACAGATCTTTCATTTTTTTTTCTGTCACTGAAGAATTTGTCGAATTCATGAATTGGGCTTGAATGGATGATTCATGAATCATCTGATTATTGATTCTCGAATCTTTTTCTTTTTTTATTTCATTCGATTCTTGCGATTCTTCTCTTAATCCAAATACTAGAATTGGATTTATGATTGAAAACTCTTTTATTCTTTTTTTAAAAAACAAAAGGCTTTGAATAATTCTTTTGTTTTTTTCATCTGGTCTCTTTAGAAATAATTTGAATTTGAATTTTTCATTTAGAATTCTTAGAACTCGTAAACACTTATTTCTAAATTTTTTAATTTTTTTGTTGAGTTCTTTGAAAATAGGTTTAAAAAAGGAAGGTCGTTTTCGCGGAGAACCAAAAGGAAGTTCAGTTTCCATTCCCCAAACCGTTAAAAAACAAAAAAAATCTTTTTGTGTTTTTTTTTTTTCTTTTATTTTATCTCCAAGAGAAGGTCTTATTTTCGATCTGTGCCAAGGTTTTAGACAGAAAGGAAATAGTATCTTTATCTGAATACCGTCTGTTAACCAGTTTTTAGGAAATTCTGTTTCTGATAATTGAACACCGTTATAGGTACATTTAACATGCATTTCTCTATTCCACTCTTTAAAATCCTCAGACC